GTTTGATCAATGAAGAAAAAAAGGAAAACTTAAAAAACGAATTTTTAAATCGAATTGAAGCTTTAGATAAGGAAGGGTATGTTGAAAATATACTGGAAAAAACTACTCGATTTTGTCATAACGAAACTAAAAAAGAATATTTACCTAAAATTTATGATCCATTTTTGCATGGGATCTCGCGCGGAAGAATCAAAAAATTACCTCAATTCCAAATCTTAAACGAAACCTATAAAAAAAAATATATAGGAGGTTCTTGGATAAACAAGATTCATGGTATACTTCTGAAGATTAATTATCACAAATTTGAGCAAATAATAGAAAAATTTAATATAAAATCTTTCGAGAAAAAATTTTATTTTTTTTCCGAACCCCAAGAAGATAAAATTAATTCAGAAGAAGAGATAAAAATATTCAAATTTTTATTTGATGTCGTGATAACGGATAGCAACGATCAAACTCTTATAAAAAATTTACTTGATTTACATGAAATAAAGAAAAAAGTTCCTCGATGGTCATACAAATTAAAAAGTGAGTTAGAAGAATTGGAAGGCGAAACTGAAGAAAATGTACCTATGGAGCCTGGAATTCGTTCAAGAAAAGCAAAACGTGTAGTTGTTTTTACTGATAAAGAGCCGCATAACGAGATTTATACTAATCTCAAGGATAATAAAGATTCTGATCAACAAAATGAAATGGCTTTGATCCGTTATTCACAACAATCTGATTTTCGTCGAGAGATAATTAAAGGATCCATGCGTTCCCAAAGGCGTAAAACTGTTATTTGGGAATTTTTTCAAGCAAAAGTACATTCCCCCCTTTTTTTTGATAGAATGGATAAACTTTTTTTTTTTCCTTTTGATATATGGGGGCTAAAAAAAAAAATTATTAGAAATTTCATGTGGAAAAAAAAAAAAAACACAATTGAAAAAAAAGAAGAAGAACAATCAAAAATAGAAGAAAAAAAACGGATAGAAATTGCAGAAACTTGGGATAGCTTCCTATTTGCTCAAATAATAAGAGGTTCTCTCTTAGTAACTCAATCTATTCTTAGAAAATATATTATATTACCTTTATTGATAATAATTAAAAATAGCGTCCGTATGTTATTTTTTCAATTTCCCGAGTGGTCCGAGGATTTAAAGGATTGGAAACGTGAAATGCATGTTAAATGCACTTATAATGGGGTTCAACTGTCCGAAACAGAATTTCCAAGAAACTGGTTAACGGATGGTATTCAGATAAAAATCCTATTTCCTTTTTATCTTAAACCTTGGCATAAATTTCAATCATCTCGGAAGGCTCGACTAAAAAAAACAAAAGAAAAAGTAGAAAAAAACGATTTTTGTTTTTTAACAGTTTGGGGGATGGAAACCGAACTACCGTTTGGTTCTGCCCAAAAAAAGCCCTCTTTTTTTGAACCTATTTCTAAAGAATTAAAAAAAAGAATAAAAAAACTAAAAACTAAGTCTTTTCTGGTTTTAAGGATTTTCAAAGAAAGAGCAACAATTTTCCTAAAAGTAGCAAAAGAAATTAAACACTGGATTATCAAAAACTTTCTTTTTATAAAAGGAAAAATGAAAAACCTTTCAAAACGAAATCTAATTCCATTATTTGGCCTGAGAGAAATATATGAATTAAATGAAACTAAAAAAGATTCAATAATGAGTAATCAGATGCTTCATGAACTATCTGTTCAAAAAAAATCCACGGAGTGGATAAATTGTTCACTCAGCGAAAAAAAAAAAAAAATTTTGATTGATAGAATAAAGACAATCAGAAATCAAATAGAAGAAATTTCAAAAGAAAAACAAAACCTAACAAATAGTTGTAACAAATCGCGTTATGGTTATAAAATAATTAAGTCATCAAAAAAAATTTGGCAGACATTCAAAAGACAAAATACCCGATTAATTCGTAAATCTGTTTTTTTTATAAAATTTTACATCGAACAACTGTCTATAGCTATTTTTCTAGGTATCATTAATATTCCAAGAATTACTACACAACTTTTTTTTGAATCAACAAAAACAATTATTGATAAATATATTTACAAGAATGAAGAAACTGGAGAAAAATTAAAAAAAAAAAATACCATTTATTTTATTTCGACTATAAAAAATTTAATATCAAAAAAAATTTTTTTTAGTTATGACCTACGCTCTTTATCACAAGCATATGTATTTTACAAATTATCAAAAATTCAAGTTAGTAACTTTTCGAAATTAAAGGCTGTTCTTGAATATAACATATGCATAACATCCTTTTTTGTTAAGAATCAAATAAAGGTTTTTTTTCAAGAACAAGGAATCTTTCATTATGAATTAAAAGATAAAACACTTTTAAATTCCGAAGTAAATCCATGGAAAAACTGGCTACGAACTCATTATCAATACAATTTACCTCAGGTTGCGTGGGCTAGATTAGTAACCCAAAAATGGAAAAAGAAAATAAACGAAGACTCGCTAGTTCTAAAGACAAGTTTAACCAAAGAGGATTCATATGAAAAAAACAAAGTTGATAATTACAAAAAACAAAATTTTTTTGAAGCGGACTCGTTATTAAATCCAAAACATAATTTAAAAAAAGATTCTATATATAATCTTTTTTGCTACAAATCTATTCATTCTACAGAAAAATTTTTTTTTGACATGTCTATAGGTATTACTCTAGATAATTGTTTAATCTCTTTTTTTCTAGAAAAATATAATATTAGGGGTATGGGGGACATCCGGCATAGAAAACATGTGGATTGGAGAATTCTAAACTTTTGGTTTAGAAAAAAATTAAATATTGAGCCCTGGATTGATACCAAGAGTAAAAAAAAATATATTAAGACTAAAGTTAAGAATTATCAAAGAGTTGATAAAATAACTAAGACGGGTCTGGCCAATCAAAAAAGAAACTTTTTTGATTGGATGGGAATGAATGAAGAAATAATAAATCGTCGTATAACAAATTTTGAATTTTTTTTCTTTCCAGAATTTTTATTTTTTTCTAGTACATATAAAAATAAACCTTGGGTGATACCAATTAAATTACTTCTTTTCAATTTTAATGAAAACAAAAATGTTAATAAAAAGATCACTGGAAAGAAAAAAGGTTTTATACGATCAAATGAAAAAAAATCCCCTCAATTTTATAATCTAAATAAAGAAGAAAAAGAATCGGCGGGTCAAGGAGAGGTTGAATCAGATAAAGAAAAAAAAATAAATCCTGAACCAGCTATATCAAACCAAGAAAAAACTATTGAAGAAAATTATGCGGAATCGAGGATAAAAAAACGTAAAAATAAAAAACAATACAAAAGCAATACAGAAGCGGAACTCGATTTATTTCTCACAAGGTATTCGCGTTTTCAATTACGATGGAATTGTTTTTTTAATCAAAAAATTCTCAATAATGTAAAAGTATACTGTCTCTTGGTTAGACTAAAAAATCCAAACGATATAGCGATATCTTCGATTGAAAGAGGGGAGATGAGTCTAGACATTCTAATGATTGATAAGAATTTCACTTTTGCAAAATTAATGAAAAAAGGAATTTTTATTATTGAACCTGTACGTTTGTCTGTAAAAAACGATGGACAACTTATGATATATAGAACCATAGATATTTCATTGGTTCATAAAAATAAACAAAAAAAAAGTAAAAGATACAAAAAAAAATTTGAAAAATCCATTACAAAATATCAAAACAAAACTGTAAAAAAAAAAAAAAAAAATTATGATTTCTTTGTTCCGGAAAATATTCTATCCCCTAAACGACGTAGAGAATTTCGAATTCTAATTTGTTTCAACTTAAAAAAAAAAAATACGAGGGATATAAAATCAAGATTTGATAAGAATATTCAAAACTGGACCACAGTTTTGCATAAAAAGAAAGATCTTGATAAGGATAAAAAAAACCTCATTAAATTAAAATCCTTTCTTTGGCCCAACTTTAGATTAGAAGATTTAGCTTGTATGAATCGCTATTGGTTTAATACTACTAACGGAAATCGTTTCAGTATGATAAGAATACATATGTATACACGATTTAAAATTCATTAATAATAGATCCTTTTTACTATAAATATAATATATTAAGTTACGGTATATGAAAACAACTGTATGCACAAATATGAGGGATTGTTTTAAATTCAATATTTATACATGAGATTAATTTAATCAATGACGTAGATACCAATCAGAACAGATACATAAATAAATTAAAAGAATCCTCTTTTTTAGATCTAAATTTATACTTTTTAATAAAATTAAGAATAATAAGTTGCTAATTAAATTCAGATCCTTGTACAAAAAAATACCACTATTATTACTGATCAGTAAAACTCATATCTTTCAATTCATATAAAAAGGGGAAGGATTTCTTTTTATGATAAAAAATACATTCATTTCATTTCAAGAAAAAAAAGAAGAAAGCAGGGGATCTGTTGAATTTCAAGTATTCAGTTTCACTAATAAGATACGAAGACTTACTTCACATTTGGAATTGCACAGAAAAGATTATTTATCTCAGAGGGGTCTACGAAAAATTCTGGGAAAACGTCAACGACTGCTGGGTTATTTGTCAAAAAAAAATAGAGTACGTTATAAAGAATTAATTAATCAGTTGAATATTCGGGAATTAAAAACTCGTTAAATTACAAAATTGTGAATTAATTAATTTTTTATATATTTAATTTTTTCATAAACTTAGTTTTCAGCAATATAATTCATGCTAGAACGAATCAAGGAAAAACTTATGAAGAGACCTGTTACAGGAAAAGATCTTTTGATAATCAATATGGGACCTCACCACCCATCCATGCACGGTGTTCTTCGCTTAATTGTTACTCTAGATGGCGAGGACGTTGTTGACTGTGAACCCATATTGGGTTATTTACACAGGGGAATGGAAAAAATTGCAGAAAACCGGGCAATTATACAATATTTACCTTATGTAACGCGATGGGATTATTTAGCTACTATGTTTACAGAAGCAATAACAGTAAATGGACCAGAACAATTGGGAAATATTCAAGTTCCTAAAAGGGCCAGCTATATCAGAGTAATTATGCTGGAATTGAGTCGTATAGCTTCTCATCTGTTATGGCTCGGCCCTTTTATGGCAGATATTGGTGCACAGACTCCTTTTTTCTATATTTTCAGAGAACGCGAATTTATATATGATCTATTCGAATCTGCCACCGGTATGAGAATGATGCATAATTTTTTTCGTATTGGAGGGATTGCGGCTGATTTACCTTATGGTTGGATAGATAAATGCTTGGATTTTTGTGATTATTTTTTAACCGAGGTTGTTGAATATCAAAAACTGATTACACGAAATCCTATTTTTTTAGAACGGGTTGAAGGAGTTGGGATTATTGGTGGGGAAGAAGCAATAAATTGGGGTTTATCCGGCCCAATGCTACGCGCATCCGGAATACCATGGGATCTTCGTAAAGTTGATCGTTATGAGTCTTACGATGAATTTGAATGGGAAATTCAATGGCAAAAACAAGGGGATTCATTAGCTCGTTATTTAGTACGACTTAGCGAAATGACAGAATCCATAAAAATTATTCAACAGGCTCTGGAAGGACTTCCGGGAGGTCCCTATGAGAATTTAGAAAGCAGAGGCTTTGATAAAAAAAGGAATCCAGAATGGAATGATTTTGAATATCGATTCATTAGTAAAAAACCTGCTCCTACTTTTGAATTATCGAAACAAGAACTTTATGTAAGAGTTGAAGCCCCAAAAGGGGAGTTGGGAATTTTTCTTATAGGAGATCAAAGTGGTTTTCCTTGGAGATGGAAAATAAGACCACCGGGTTTTATTAATTTGCAAATTCTTCCTGAACTAGTTAAAAGAATGAAATTGGCTGATATTATGACGATACTCGGTAGCATAGATATAATTATGGGAGAAGTTGATCGTTAAAATGATAATTTATGCAACAGAAGTACAAACTATAAATTCTTTTGTTAGATTGGAATCTTTAAAAGAGGTCTACGGACTAATATGGATGTTTGTCCCTATATTTTCTCTTGTATTGGGAATCATAACAGGTGTACTAGTAATTGTGTGGTTAGAAAGAGAAATATCTGCAGGGATACAACAACGTATTGGACCTGAATACGCTGGCCCGTTGGGAATTCTTCAAGCCCTAGCCGACGGGACAAAATTACTTTTTAAAGAAGATCTTCGTCCAGCTAGAGGAAATAGCCCTTTATTTAGTATTGGACCGTCGATAGCAGTTATCTCAATTTTACTAAGTTATTCAGTAATTCCCTTTAGCAATCACCTTGTTTTAGCGGATCTCAATATCGGTATTTTTTTATGGATTGCCATCTCAAGTATTGCTCCTATTGGACTTCTTATGTCAGGATATGGATCAAATAATAAATATTCTTTTTTAGGTGGTCTGCGAGCTGCTGCCCAATCGATTAGTTATGAAATACCATTAACTCTATGTGTTTTATCAATATCTCTACGTGCGATTCGTTGAAATATAAACATTTTTACTATAATACGTTTCTTCTAGACTAATAAGTTAAAAACGGAATATATATTTTTATTTTTGGGTTAATCTTAATAAAAGGAATTTGATAGTTATATATGAGTGAAAAAAACTGCTCAGAAATTAGCAGTAAAAATTTTGAGTCTCATTTCCTATGTACAAAGGTTAAACAGAAATAAACATAATCGTACTAATTACTTTACCCCAAGGTTGGTTGATTTAGTCATCCTGGCTTGAAGCGGGTTCAAAATATTAACCGTATGGCGTTTTCACTATACAGTTATATAGATTAACATACATGTACTACAAAGTGAGCAGCCATTAGGTAAAAGTGAGTGGATGGTTAGAAACACCAAAATACACAAAGAATTTGTAATAGAGATTAAACAAATTGCAAAGATATTTATGCATACCATAAGATAACAAAAAAAGAAGATTAATTGGGGCTTGAAATTAGTAGAAATGATCAGACAGTACTCCCCAAGATTCCGATTCAGAGTATGCTCCTATCCACCGATAAATGTAATGACTATCAGAAACGAAATAATCTTTTATTTTTTAAGTCCACCAACTTTTTTATAAAAAAGGAAAGAAGAATAGGAACGAAACAAGGATAGTTTTTTCATATATTTCGAAAATAAAATAGAATTTCTTTCATGAATAATAAACTAATAGGATGTCTAATTCTTTTTCGTAATTGAAAACCACGATGGGCTGAAATACCTTATTTTTATTTTTACAAGGAGTTTTTTATTAAAGGATTAAGTTATGACTCAACAAATATAAATTAAAATTTGTAAAGGATGAGATGAATTCCGAAGCGCTTTTTTTTATTCTTAGAATTTGAGCAGACAGAATTCCATTGGTATAATTCGGGACCCCAGATATATTTATATTTAATCTATTTTAGAACACATCATATCCATCTAAATAATACTAATCTGGTCCTTAGATTTATTTCTGGCCCCCGAGGAGCCGTATGAGGCGAAGACCTCATGTACGGTTTTGTAATAGCGGTGAGAATAGTAATGTTATCACCGACTAGGATTATCTAACAGTTTAAGTACAGTTGATATAGTTGAGGCACAATCAAAATATGGTTTTTGGGGATGGAATTTGTGGCGTCAACCTATAGGTTTTATCATTTTTCTAATTTCTTCCCTAGCAGAATGCGAGAGATTACCGTTTGATTTACCAGAAGCGGAAGAAGAATTAATAGCAGGTTATCAAACTGAATATTCAGGTATCAAATTTGGTTTATTTTACGTTGCTTCTTATCTAAATCTATTAATTTCCTCATTATTTGTGACAGTTCTATACTTAGGCGGTTGGAATATTTCTATTCCGTATATATCTATTCTGGAGCTATTTGAAAGGGATCAAACTTTTGGAACAACAATAGGTATCTTTATTACATTAGTTAAAACATATTTGTTCTTGTTCATTTCTATCGCAACAAGATGGACTTTACCTAGGCTAAGAATGGATCAACTACTAAATCTTGGATGGAAATTTCTTTTACCTATTTCCCTTGGTAATCTATTATTAACAACTTCTTTCCAACTCTTTTCACTATAAATTGAAAATGAATCCAATATATTCATTACTTGTTTTAAACAAGAGAAAGAAACAAAGATAAAATTATTTATAGATAATTACAATATGCTTCCTATGATAACCGGGTTCATGAATTATGGTCAACAAACCCTACGAGCCGCAAGGTATATTGGTCAAGGTTTCATGATTACCTTATCCCACACAAATCGTTTACCTGTAACTATTCAATATCCCTATGAAAAATTAATAACCTCGGAACGTTTCCGCGGGCGAATACATTTTGAATTTGATAAATGCATTGCTTGTGAAGTATGTGTTCGAGTATGTCCTATAGATCTACCTGTTGTTGATTGGAAATTGGAAACGAATATTAGAAAAAAACGGTTGCTTAATTACAGTATTGATTTTGGAATTTGTATTTTTTGCGGTAATTGTGTTGAATATTGTCCAACAAATTGTTTGTCAATGACTGAAGAATATGAATTTTCAACTTATGATCGTCACGAATTGAATTATAATCAAATAGCTTTAGGTCGTTTACCAATGTCAGTAATTGACGATTACACTATTCGAACAATTTTAAATTCACCTCAAATAAAAAAAGGGTAAACCCATTAAGTTTATTAAAAAAAGAATTCAAATTTTTTGAATTATATAAAGAATTTAATTAAAACTTGTATTATATTTATATAATAATTAATAATCTTAAGTATTAAGGCTCATTCTTTTAATATAATAAATTCGTAATTACTTTATTTAAACAGATAGGTTGAACACTTTAGCATAAAAAGCGAAACTGTCTAATAATTGTATCTACATAAATTCATATCCATTAGATTCTAATTTCACTCTATTAGAAACATATAAAAAAAAAATTCCCCGGTTAAATTAATAAGGTCATGAAAAGGGTTTCGATTTTTTTTCTTTTTTTAATAATATAATGGATTTGCCTGGACCAATACATGATTTTCTTTTAGTTTTTCTGGGATCCGGTATTCTAGTAGGAGGTCTGGGAGTGGTATTACTTCCCAACCCAATATTTTCGGCCTTTTCCTTAGGATTTGTTCTTGTTTGTATATCTTTATTGTATATTCTATCAAATTCCCATTTTGTAGCGGCTGCACAACTCCTTATTTACGTGGGGGCCATAAATGTTTTAATCATATTTGCTGTGATGTTCATGAATGATTCAGAATATTACACAAATTTCAATCTGTGGACCGTTGGGAATGGGATTACTTCGTTGGTTTGTACAACTATTCTTTTTTCATTAATTTCTACAATTCTCGATACGTCATGGTACGGGGTTATTTGGACTACAAGATTAAACCAGATTTTAGAGCAAGATTTAATAAGTAATAGTCAACAAATAGGAATTCATTTATCAACAGATTTTTTTCTTCCATTTGAACTCATTTCAATAATTCTTTTAGTTGCTTTGATAGGTGCAATTTCGGTGGCTCGTCAATAAAAAACGTTCAATTAGTAAAGACTAAAGAAAACTTTGTGTATGTTATGATATTTTTTTCGTTCATTCAATTAAATTTGATTGAATACTATTTAATTTAATATTTTAAATATATATATTTTTTTTTTGATATATATTTGAAATATTTTTTTACCTAAATTTTACCTAAATATAGTTTTTATTCGTACTTTTTTGTTATATTCTAGTTGATTGAATCCGATGAATTATTGTTCATATTGAAATGAATCAAAATTGATAAGGAGTTGCTGAATGATACTCGAACATGTACTTGTTTTGAGTGCCTATTTATTTTTGATTGGTCTTTATGGATTGATCACGAGTCGAAATATGGTTAGGGCTCTTATGTGTCTTGAACTTATACTCAATGCAGTTAATATGAATTTCGTAACATTTTCTGATTTTTTTGATAATTCCCAACTAAAAGGGGATATTTTCTGCATTTTTGTTATAGCAATTGCAGCCGCTGAAGCAGCTATTGGATTAGCTATAGTTTCGTCAATTTATCGTAACAGAAAATCAACTCGCATCAACCAATCGACCTTATTAAATAAGTAGCATAAAAAAAATTATAGATTTTAATTTGCATATATATAATAGGTTATGACTTACTAGATTATATTTGTGAAAATATAAGAAATCAAAGTATTTTAGCCCCTTTTTTTAATCAATTGAGCCAGAATTCATTACAAAAATTCTATTAAAGGAAATCATTGCTTCATCTAGTATTTTAATATATCATTCAGTTAGAAGTTTACTAGATTGAAAATTTATGACATTAAAAAAACTATAGATCCTATGTCACATTCAGTAAAAATTTATGATACCTGTATAGGATGTACTCAATGTGTCCGAGCATGCCCTACAGACGTATTAGAAATGATACCTTGGGATGGATGTAAAGCTAAGCAAATAGCTTCCGCTCCAAGAACCGAGGACTGTGTTGGTTGTAAGAGATGTGAATCTGCCTGTCCGACGGATTTTTTGAGCGTTAGAGTTTATTTATGGCATGAAACAACTCGAAGCATGGGTCTAGCTTATTGATACGTTACCGAAAACCTCATTTGAATAAATTTGTAATAAATTTTATTCTTTTTTATTGACAAGTACTCGTACTCAAAAAAGTTAAATTATATATATTTTTTTTATTATATATTTTTTTTGAGTACGCGTTCTTTGGACCTGGTGTATCTTGTCTTTACCACGAATGATTTTCCTTGGTTAACAATAATTGTTGTTTTTCCAATATCTGCTGGTTCATTAATGTTATTTCTCCCGCATAGGGGAAATAAAGTAAATAAATGGTATACTATATGCATTTGTATCTTAGAACTTCTTCTAACGACCTACGCTTTTTGTTATAATTATAAAATGGACGATCCATTAATTCAACTGTCCGAAGATTATAAATGGATAAATTTTTTTGATTTTTACTGGAGAATGGGAATAGATGGACTTTCTATAGGAACAATTTTACTGACGGGATTTATTACTACTTTAGCTACGTTAGCGGCTTTTCCTGTTACTCGGGATTCCCGATTATTTCATTTCCTGATGTTAGCAATGTACAGCGGTCAAATAGGATTGTTTTCTTCTCGGGATCTTTTACTTTTTTTCATCATGTGGGAATTAGAATTAATTCCCGTTTATCTACTTTTATCCATGTGGGGTGGAAAGAAACGTCTGTATTCAGCTACAAAATTTATTTTATACACTGCAGGAAGTTCTATTTTTTTATTAATAGGAGTTTTAGGTATAAGTTTATATGGTTCGAACGAACCAACATTAAATTTAGAACTATTAGCTAATCAATCCTATCCTGTCACACTCGAAATACTTTTTTATATTGGATTTCTTATTGCTTTTGCCGTCAAATCACCGATTATACCTTTACATACTTGGTTACCTGACACCCACGGCGAGGCACATTACAGTACCTGTATGCTTCTCGCTGGAATCTTATTAAAAATGGGAGCATATGGGTTGGTTCGAATAAATATGGAATTATTACCTCACGCTCATTCTATGTTTTCTCCTTGGTTGATGGTAGTCGGTACAATCCAAATAATTTATGCAGCTTCAACATCTCCTGGTCAACGTAATTTAAAAAAGAGAATAGCCTATTCTTCTGTATCTCATATGGGTTTTATAATTATAGGTATTGGTTCTATAACGGACCCTGGACTTAATGGAGCTATTTTACAAATAATCTCTCATGGATTTATTGGCGCTGCACTTTTTTTCTTGGCAGGAACTAGTTATGATAGAATTCGGCTTGTTTATCTTGATGAAATGGGTGGAATGGCTATCTCCATTCCAAAGATATTTACAATGTTTACTATCTTATCGATGGCTTCCCTTGCATTACCGGGCATGAGTGGTTTTGTTGCAGAATTAATAGTTTTTTTTGGAATAATTACCAGCCAAAAATATTTCTTAATTTCAAAAATTTTAATTATTTTTGTAATGGCAATTGGAATGATATTAACTCCTATATATTTATTATCTATGTCACGCCAAATGTTCTATGGATACAAGTTAATTAATGTCAAAAACTTTTCTTTTTTTGATTCTGGACCCCGAGAGTTATTTCTTTCAATCTCTATTCTTATACCAATAATAGGTATTGGGATTTATCCTGATTTTGTGCTCTCATTAGCAAGTGACAAGGTCGAATCCATTTTATCTAATTATTTTTATGGCTAGTTTTCAGGAAAAAAAAAAAAGCATTAAATTGAATTGTAATCAGAAATCTTTGGTCTTTGTATTGTGAGAACCTTTTGAATCATTGTATTACTTGATTCAAAAGGTTCTTGATTATTTACTACTAAAACTAAATTAGATTTCTTAACTTATATGAAGTTATATATAGATACTATTCTTTTTTTATTTGGATTCCTTTATTTTTTGCTTAATGTTTTATTTAATTCGATGTAAATGAACCATAACTATGTAAACCTATTCCTAAAAGATTGACGCCAAAATAGCATATCCAAATTAAAAGAAAGCCTATAGAAGCCACAATTGCAGAATTTATACCCCTAACATTCCTATTGGTTTTAATATGTAAATAAATTGCGAATATGGTCCAAGTAATAAACGCCCAAGTTTCTTTTGGATCCCAATTCCAATATGAACCCCACGTCTCATTAGCCCATACAGCTCCTGAAAGAATGCCGACGGTTAAAAAAATAAATCCAAGACTAATAATACGAAAACTCCAATAATCTAATTGTTCAATCAATTGATACCTATAATAATTTCGAGAAAAACTAAAATTAATGTTTTGTTGTAGTAAAATAGAATTTCTTTCATTTATGTCGTAAAGTACATCAAAAGAAAATAATTCATTTAAGAAATTATTTTCTTTTATATTCTTTTTCCAAAAAGTAGGGCCAACTTTGCGAAATGTAATGACTATAAGAGCTATTGATAATAATGATCCGCATAACAGAGCGCCATAGCCTAATATCATCATACTTACGTGCATCATTAACCACTGGGACTGGAGAGCTGGTACTAATATTGCAGACTGAGGCATTTTGTTTAAAAGACCTGAAGTAGCAAAACCCTGAATAAAAATAGCACTTGGCGCAGTTATTGCGTTTAGGTGATTTTTTTGTTTTTTATTAAAATAGGAAACAATATGAATAATTGAAAAAGCCCACGAAAGAAAAATTAATGATTCATATAAATTACTTAATGGAAAATGTCCTGAATAAATCCAACGAGTGAATAATAATCCTGTGATACTAAAAAACGTAATTACGATTCCTTTATCTGATGAATCAAAAAATCCTATGATTTCATCTAAATTAACTAATAAAGTTAAAAAATAAATTGTCAGTACAATAGAAACGACCGAAAAAGATATATGAGTTAATATATGCTCTAAAATTGAAAAAATCATAAAAAATTTGTTAAAAATTAATAAATTAATACTTGGTTTTACCCGATTTTCGAAAAAAGTCGGGTATTAGTTTGATTATAAAACTTATAATATAGTATCTCTTTTATAAGATCTTATGCCGCTACTCGGACTCGAACCGAGATGCTATAGCACTGCTTCCTAAGAGCAGCGTGTCTACCAATTTCACCATAGCGGCAACTTGTTCAAAACAATACTAACAAGTTTTTATTCAATCGTCGAGATTAAAATATAAATAAAGAGGCCAATTCAATGGAATTTACAATTGATTTCATTAATAAAAACCTGTTTAAATAGGTTTTTGGGGTTTTAATTCAATTAAGATCTTTTTTTTTCTACCTGAGTTAGTTTAAATTTTTTAAATTAACTGTTTGTACTTTCTTTTTTTTATAGAATACAAAAAAAAATGCTTTTTCTAAAAATTAAAACTTCGCCAAAAAACTTAGAAATTTTAAATAAAATAAAATAAGATTTGCCTAATTGCTCAAGATAACAAAAATAATTATCAAACCATCTGTTTTGCTACATCGTTTTATATTGTACAAACAGTACAAACATAATATTTTTTGATCACTTAGAAATAATATATTATTATTTATTATTATCTAATATTCACTTGTTATGGATAGATGCTTTTATCAATTTGATTCCAAGTAAAGAATATAACAATTCAGATAAATAATAATTCCTAAAGGTATTAAATAATAATTCCTAAAGGTATAAAGTTAAAAGTTTTTTCGCTTAAGAATTAATTAATTTTAAGAACCTATTGATTTCGCTTAAAGATCTTGTATTTCCTCTTAACGAGGAAATACAAGATCTTTTTTTATTATTGCATCAAGTTAGTGATGGGAAAAAAAAGAATCCCTTGTTTGGAAAAAAAATGTTAACCTTTCTTTTTATCTATATATTGTCTTTTTGTTCCTCTTTTGGTTCCTAATTTATTTTTTTTCTAAAAAATTAGTTTTTTTTAGGATAATTCTAATTATTATAGTGTTTTTTATTTATTTTGTTGTACAAAAAAACTTTTTGAATTACCTGTAGAAAGTGATTTACCTAACGAAAAAGCTTTCAACGATGTCCAATATCCCTTCCTTTTCCAAATTTTTTTACGAATACGCTTTTTCGAGATAGAAGTACGTTTTTTTGGAACTGCCATTCAAAAATGAAAAAAAGTTTTTCAGTGGTATAATTGGATGTCAAAGACATTTATTATGATATTATTTCGTACTCCATATTGAGTTTTTTCTTTAAAATTTTATTATATATTATTTTAAAAACAAAAAAAATTCAAAAGTTTAAAACCCAACGGTTTTTGACTTTTTTTTTTCTTTAACGTTTGAAATCCGTACGAGAGTGCTCATTTAATTAATCTATACTGAATAGATTATTAGATTATATTATCAATTCTGAAATTATAATAATCTTTCTTGCAAAAAAAAAAAAGATCACTTAGTGTACTGGAAGACAGTCACTAAATTCCAAAATAAAAAAAAATTCCTTAATAATTCTAAATTATCAAACTCAAATAAAATTTTTATGTAAAGTTTTTTTCTTTTGTAATTAATATTAAGTCTTTTTTGTCGTGTAAATCTTTGTTATATTCTTAATATATGTATATAAATTATTGTAGTACGGAATTATAATTAACTTTTTCTGTATCTGTAGAAAATCACAATTTTATTTTAGTAGTAATAAAAAAAAGACAAATAATTTTTTTTGGCAATAGCTTATTAATATTATTTAATCACTTCTAATTTTTTGATTTTAATATATATTTATTTTCAAAGATTTATGACGGATTATACTAATTCAAAAAATTTATATTTCGGTTTGAAATCGCGTGCTTTTTTATTGTCCCTTTTGAAAAAAAAATATATATACAAACCAGTGAATAAGAAATAAAAAAAAAAAGAATAAAATAAAAAGGTTTTTTTTTTTTATGGAACATACATATCAATATTCATGGATCATCCCTTTCATTCCACTTCCAGTACCTATTTTACTAGGAGTTGGACTTATACTTTTTCCGACAGCAACAAAAAACCTTCGGCGTATGTGGACTTTTCTGAGTATTTTTTTGTTAAGTATAGTTATGATCTTTTCACTCTATCTATTTATTCAACAAATTTTTATAAGTTCTATTCATCAAAATGTATGGTCTTGGACCATAAATAATGAATTTTCTTTTGAGTTCGGTTACTTTATTGATCCACTTACGTCTATTATGTCAATATTAATTACAACTGTTGGAATTTTGGTTCTGATTTATAGTGACAATTATATGTCTCATGATCAAGGCTATCTGAGGTTTTTTGCTTATATGGGTTTTTTTAATACTTCAATGTTAGGATTAGTTACTAGTTCTAATTTGATCCAAGTTTATTTTTTTTGGGAATTAGTCGGAATGTGTTCATATTTATTAATAGGTTTTTGGTTCACACGACCTGTTGCGGCGAATGCTTGTCAAAAAGCTTTTGTAACTAATCGTGTAGGGGATTTTGGTTTATTATTAGGTATTTTAGGTCTTTATTGGATAACTGGCAGTTTTGAATTTCAGGATTTATTCGAAATATTCAATAATTTAATTTTAAATAATAGAGTAAATCTCTTATTCCTTACTTTGTGTGCATTTCTCTTATTTGTGGGTCCTATTGCTAAATCCGCACAATTTCCTCTTCATGTATGGTTACCCGATGCCATGGAGGGCCCTACTCCTATTTCGGCTCTTATACATGCTGCTACTATGGTAGCGGCGGGAATTTTTCTTGTAGCTCGTCTTCTTCCTCTTTTTATAGTTATCCCTTCTATAATGTATATAATATCTTTGATAGGTATAATAACAGTACTCTTAGGAGCCACTTTAGCTCTTGCTCAAAAAGACATTAAGAGAGGTTTAGCCTATTCTACAATGTCTCAACTGGGTTATATGATGTTAGCTCTAGGTATGGGGTCTTATCGATCCGCTTTATTTCATTTGATTACTCATGCTTATTCGAAAGCTTTGTTGTTTTTAGGATCTGGATCCATAATTCATTCAATGGAAGCTATAGTTGGATATTCTCCAGATAAAAGTCAGAATATGATTCTTATGGGTGGTTTGACAAAACATGTACCGATTACAAAAACTGCCTTTTTAGTAGGAACACTTTCTCTTTGTGGTATTCCACCCCTTGCTTGTTTTTGGTCTAAAGATGAAATTCTTAATGATAGTTTGTTGTTTTCGCCGATTTTTGCAATAATAGCTTGTTCAACAGCGGGATTAACCGCATTTTATATGTTTCGGATTTATTTACTTACTTTTGAAGGACATTTAAACACTTATTTTATAAATTACAGTGGAAAAAAAAGTAGCTCCTTATATTCAATCTCTTTATGGGGTAAAGAAGAAGAAAAAAGACGTAATAGAAATTTTGAGTTAGTACCATTATTAACAATGAATAATATGAAAAGAGCTTCTTGTTTTTGCCATAAAACATATAAAATTAGTAATAATGTAAGAAATAAAACTTTTATTACTGTTGAAAATTTTGGACTTAATACAAGAACTTTCTATTATCCCCATGAATCAGACAATACTATGCTATTTCCCATGCTTGTATTGCTTTTATTTACTTTATTTGTTGGAGCCGTAGGAATTCCTTTCAATCAAGAAGGAATAGACTTTGATATATTATCAAAATTATTCACGCCGTCAATAAACCTTTTGCATAAAAATTCACAAAATTTTGTAGATTGGTATGAATTTTTGAGAAATGCAACTTTTTCAGTCAGTATAGCTTTTTTTGGAATATTTATAGCATACTGTTTATATAAGCCTTTTTATTCATCTTTATTAAATTTAACCTTACTTAATTCATTTCAAAAATGGAGTTCTAAAAGAATTCGGTGGGAAAAACAAATAAATTTTGTATATAATTGGTCATATAATCGTGGTTACATAGATGCTTTTTTTAAAACATCTTTAATTGAAAGTATAAGAACATTAGCAAAACAAACAAATTTTTTTGATAAACGAATCATT